GATTTATTTGGAAGATAGTTATTTCGTATGAGCCGAACCAATAGGATGAATCAAAGGAGTTCTCCACCATGAACCTTATAACGTGCCTATTGCTTAGACCGGGTATAGAAAGTCATGTCGAGACGAATTAAGATTAAGAAATCGAATAGGACTGAAAATACCAAGAAATGGAAGGGTATCAAATTCAATTTCTTTTTATTGTATCCGAACCGGATCTTGTCTATTTCAACTTTGACTTTTTGTTCTTTCAACAAACCAATTTACCCTTTCAAATATGAAATATGTATGAAGTATTAACATTCTTTTTGAATGAAAGAAAAAAAGAGAAATATAGAATTTCATTTTTTTTTTAAGAAACTTTTCCCATCTATTTTATAGTATTTTATAGGTGGGGTATATCTCGCGAAGATAAATAAAAGAAGGGTATGTATTATGATCCAGATTCGAAATCAATACGTCTCTTGCTTCATATCAATTAATTTATAAAAGAAGAAAGATTTAAAAAGAAAAATAGAATCGTATGTCAGGAACCAGATTTGAACTGGTGACACGAGGATTTTCAGTCCTCTGCTCTACCAGCTGAGCTATCCCGACCATTTCCACTGTAGCACCCCACCCTCATTTTATTAGATGACTGGAGTCGATGTCAATTAAAAGGGACAAGGTGGCTTACAAAGTTTTCTCCAAGTCCTGTACTTTCAATGCTATTTTGTGAATCATTCACATTGGTATTCCTTGCTTCATTTGGAATGTGTATTCTCTATCACATGTGATAAGAGAAAGTCATTTATACCCCAGTTTGTCAAAGAATCAGAAAGATAAAGGAATTTAGAACCACTAATGAAAAAAGGGGGGGTATAGGGTAAATATTTTAGGGGCCAGGTAGGCTTTTTGGGGATAGAGGGACTTGAACCCTCACGATTTTTAAAGTCGACGGATTTTCCTCTTACTATAAATTTCATTGTTGCCGGTATTGACATGTAGAATGGGACTCTATCTTTATTCTCGTTCGATTAATCAATTCTTTAAAAGATGTATCGGACTATGGAGTGAATGAGGTGATGAATATTCAATTTTTTCTTCAACGTGGAATCAATTCACACAAATTTTTCCATTTTTTATATTAAAATAAAAAAAAACAGATTTGGGCCTATCATTAACCATTTGATATAGTATTCACTAGATGCGTTTATTCTTCATCCTTTCTAAAGTTTCCATGGAAAGATTCCTCTACCCAGCGCAGTCAACTCCATTTGTTAGAACAGCTTCCATTGAGTCTCTGCACCTATCCCTTTTTTTTTTTCGTTTTTTGAACCTTTGTTTTGGTTTTGAGAAAACAGGATTTGGCTCAGGATTGCCCGTTTTTATTAATTCCGGGGTTTCTCTGAATTTGAAAGTTATCACTTAGTAGGTTTCCATACCAAGGCTCAATCCAATTAAGTCCGTAGCGTCTACCGATTTCGCCATATCCCCCTTTCTTTTGTTTTGAGATTAAGATTTAATTAGAATATTATTCCTTTTTTCTTTCATTTATAATTTATATTGGAATCTTTTAATAGATAGCGGTTACTGTCTCGAAAAAGTATTTTTTTTTTCTTACCTACAGGAAACCCGTATTTGATTCAATCAAATTGAATTTTATCATTTCTATATCGGCAATTCAATATAGATTGATATATATCCTTTATATATCTTTCTCTTCATGCCATTTTCCCATGCAATTGGGATACTTAAAGGGTCGATTCTTTTTTCTTAACTTCCACTGAAAGCCGAGGAATGTTTGATTAGTTATAACTAATCAACCGAATTCGGAAGAAATAAAGAGAAATATATAGGATAGAAAAAATAGAAATGTAACAAAAAGAATTTCAAATGTCATGTGAATTAAAAAAAAAAAAAAATTGACTATATAACTATATAAATAATAAAAATATTTAAGATTGACTATCGAATATTATTCTATTCAAATTTAGAATTGTGATAAAGAAATCAAAATTCTAAATAGCTATGCTATATAAATCGTTATATTCTATAATATACAATATTTATTGGTAATTGTGGATTCTATTCTTTTCTATATTTATAGAGACACTATACTTATAGAAATAGTGTCTTGAATTCCTATGCATAGAAAATTTCTATTACTATAAATGCGGGCCCGCTTAGCTCAGAGGTTAGAGCATCGCATTTGTAATGCGATGGTCATCGGTTCGATTCCGATAGCCGGCTTTTTGTATTTTTTCATTTTTTTATTCAATTTTTCAAAAATTGATAATTTTCCTTTGAAATGAAAGATATAGTGAAAAATTTCCTGCACTCTTTCCAAAATCCATGAATTTATTAAGTTATTAGGGGGAACTCCTGACTATGCCAGGAAAAGGATCTTATATATTATTATTATTATTATTATATACATATAATAATATTTAATAGAAAGTTTGACTTTTTATCCAATCTATCTCATTCTCATTCTTCTTTTCATTATTTTTTATAATATATA